GGAATCTCCTATGATAATCATCCACGCCTTAAACGTATCTTGATGCCTGAAAGTTGGATAGGCTGGCCCTTACGTAAGGACTATATTACCCCAAATTTTTATGAAATACAAGATGCTCATTGAATGATAAGGAAACTAATGTTCACTTATACGACACAACTCCAGATTTCATTCAAGTCAAGGAATATTTTTACGTTCTGTTCTAGATGAAACAGAGTAACTGGACTCTAATTCGTATTATGGATAGGCCTAAAAAAGGCTTCATTGCTATTCCCGAATTTGGAAAAGATCATATCTATTTTGTATGAGCAGAAACAAAAAGATGAATCAAAAGAGTTCTGCACCATGAACTTTGTACCGCGTATATCACTTAGACAGACCTCGGAAAGTAACGTAAGCAAGAGTGAAGAAATAGAATAAATATAAAAGAAAAAGCGAAATTCCGAAATAAAAAGGGATTGAATTTTATTTGTACTGTGTCTGAAATGCATCCTGTCTATTCCTATCCTTTAACCCCCCTATACTTTTTTTAAGTTTTTTTAAAACTTTTTTTTGATATATATATGAAAACTTAACACTCTTTTTTGAGTGAGAGAAAGCATAATATGAACAAACAAGAAAGAAAAAAGAAAGAAAAAAGGGAACATAATCCCACTTTAGTTCTTTACCATAACCATACATATATTTTTTACCCATCTCTAAAAATAGAGGTATATATCTATACGCTAGATGAATAAGTATGTATCATGCTCTTGACTATTAACGAATATATATCCTGATCTGTCTCGATTAATTTGTATGAATATCTATCCGATATATTATTCATGTGTCAGGAACCAGATTTGAACTGGTGACACGAGGATTTTCAGTCCTCTGCTCTACCAACTGAGCTATCCCGACCATTTCCCGTGCATCATCCTATCCTAGTAGTTGTATCCATGTCAATTAAAGGGACTAAATCTAAATAAAGTAAAGTATTAAAAAATTTTATCTAATAAATGTAAGGATAATGATATGGACTGTGAATGATTCAATAATAGAGATTCCTTGCCCATATATGTTCATTTGTACGGGTATCGTATCTATCCAAATTGGGATAAGATCCAAAGATTTCTCTTCGGATCCATTTGTGAAAGAGTAGAGTGAATGAGAAAGAAAGATAGTGAATTTTGTTTGAACCACTGATGAAAAAAAGAAGATAAATAGTTAGGAAGTAAAATGGACTTTTTGTTGGGGATAGAGGGACTTGAACCCTCACGATTTCTAAAGTCGACGGATTTTCCTCTTACTATAAATTTCATTGTTGTCGGTATTGACATGTAGAACGGGACTCTCTCTTTATTCTCGTCCGATTAATCAGTTTTTCAAAAGATCTATCAAACTCTGGAATGAATGATTTGATCACTGAATATTCGATTCTTCCTTCAACTTCGATTGGAATGGATTCACAATAACTCTGAATTTTTTCTTTCATATATATATATTCGATAGATTCGGGTCGTGATTAATCGTTTGATATGTTAGTATGTATACGTACGTATTAGATATATAGGGCCGTCCTTTCTGTAATTTCGATAGAGGAATTCCAGCTACCAACACAACGTAGTCAACTCCATTCGTTAGAACAGCTTCCATTGAGTCTCTGCACCTATCCTTTTTTTATTCTAGTTTTATAAACCCTTGTTTTCTCAAAATAAAGATTTGGCTCAGGATTGCCCATTTTTAATTCCAGGGTTTCTCTGAATTTGGAAGTTACCACTTAGTAGGTTTCCATACCAAGGCTCAATCCAATCAAGTCCGTAGCGTCTACCAATTTCGCCATATCCCCTTTTGATTTGAGACCAAGATCCAGTTGGAATTCCACCCATCTCTTTCATTTATTTTGGAACCGTTGAATTCATTATATAATGATTCCCATATCGAAAAAGTGTATGCTATTTGATTTTTTTGGCGATCCTCTATCAGTTTATTTCTATTGGATAAACCTTGTTTCAATCAGAAATGATTCTATCATTGATGTATCCGCAATTCAATATGGATAGATATATCCCATATATATATGTTTCTCCCTCCCTTTCTTTTTTACAGTGCGATTTGGAATACTGGAACGGTCGATATTCATTCTTCTTTTTTTTTCGTCCTATCTCTTCCTTTTCCGAATGAAACCAGAAGAATGTCTCATTCTAATTTGGATTGTATCTTTATACTTATCTTATCTTTTCTTAGGACCGATCCGCTCGCTATACGCTATAATTATTGCTATAACTGCTTTACTTTAAGAAATAAATTAATTTTATATTAAGAAATAATTAGATTTTTTATAATCATAGTTTATAATTTTAAATTATCATTAATATTAATATATATATACATATTCATTAACATATATATATATATTAAAAAATATATAAAAAATATAAATATAATGTATAAATATATAAATAAAATGTATAAAATGCATAAAAAAAAAAATAGAATGTATAAATAATAATTAATGTAATTAATATGATAGAATTCAAATTCTACTAATTAGTCACATACTAATTAGTCATATATTTCTATTAGAAAAATATCTATTAGAAAAATAGAATTCTATTAATTCTATTTAGTCATATCTAGTTCTATATTATTAGTTATAACTAATATAACTAATAATATAGATATAATGATATAGATATAACAATAGAACTATGAACTATATAGTTCATATTAAATTAATAGCTAATAGCCCTAAGCTAAGATCCAGCAGTTTCCTGAATTCCTATACACTATTTCTATTTGTTATACTATTTCTATTTCTGTTATGTGAGCCCGCTTAGCTCAGAGGTTAGAGCATCGCATTTGTAATGCGATGGTCATCGGTTCGATTCCGATAGCCGGCTTTTTTTTCTCTATCGATTTTTCCATGATTGATAATCTCTCCTTTTCTCAAAATGTTGGATCACCGATCTATTATGTCGTGGTAACTTGTAACTATGAATAAAAAATGGATTGGAGCAATTAGATCTCTACAGAACAAATCATAAAACGGAGCCTCAACTTCCTATATATACATATACAAAAAATCCGGATATTAATAGAATTCATTTCATTCTACTTTGCAATACTTCAGTAAATTTAGCTTTGCTTTGTTTATCCTTTAGTTCAGTCTTAATTTAAGATTTATTCTGTAAAATGAAATTTCAATAAAATAAAAAAAAAGGAGTCTTTATGTCTCGTTATCGAGGACCTCGTTTCAAAAAAATACGCCGTCTGGGGACTTTACCAGGACTAACTAGTAAAAGACCTAAATCCGGAAGTGATCTTAAAACCCAATTGCGTTCTGGGAAAAGATCGCAATATCGTATTCGTCTAGAAGAAAAACAGAAATTGCGTTTTCATTATGGTCTGACGGAGCGACAATTAGTTAGATATGTACATATCGCTGGAAAAGCCAAAGGGTCAACAGGTCAGGTTTTACTACAACTACTTGAGATGCGTTTGGATAACATCCTTTTTCGATTGGGTATGGCTTCGACCATTCCTGGAGCTAGGCAATTAGTTAACCATAGACATATTTTAGTTAATGGTCGTATAGTGGATATACCAAGTTATCGTTGCAAACCCCGAGATATTATTACTACGAAGGATAAACAAAGATCAAAAGCTCTGATTCAAAATTATATTGCTTCACCCCCCCCTGAGGAATTGCCAAAACATTTGACTATTGACTCATTCCAATATAAAGGATTAGTAAATCAAATAATAGATAGTAAATGGATCGGTTTGAAAATAAATGAGTTGTTAGTCGTAGAATATTATTCCCGCCAGACTTGAACCTAACGAAAATAACAAAGAAAGATTCAGAGAATTTTGCCCTCTTTTCGACGAAGTAAATAGATCTAAGGGCCTTGATCCGCATTTTTCTCATTCACATATTACAAATAGATCCGCAGTAGGATTTTTTTTCTTTTTTGCTCTTTCCGATATTTGTATTTTACGTACCGCAGTAATTAGGAATAGAGAATTTCTGGAATAGAGAATTTCTATCAAATAAAAGTCTTATTGCTGGAATAATGGTATCAGTTGTTATTTGATTTGATACATTGTGGTCGGTCACGTTGGTGAATTAACAGAAACGGAAAGAGAGGGATTCGAACCCTCGGTAAACAAAAGCCTACATAGCAGTTCCAATGCTACGCCTTGAACCACTCGGCCATCTCTCCTACGTAATCTTATTATTGACCAGAAACCGAGTGAATAGCGAGTCATTCATATTATTGCAGTACAGGTATGACCGATCAATGGTTCCATAGGAATAATTCCTTTAAAATTTCCTATTTCTCAACACCAACTTCTCTCATCAGCTACCCCATGGATCTATTACAAATTCATGAATCGTCCCATGGATTTTTATTTCCATTGTATGGCATGACGTATACACGTCATGTAAACAAAACGAATGGTTACTCTACTCTATTTTATCATGGAATAATTATTCTTTTTCCTCTTTGGATCATAACCAAATCAAAACTTCTAGAGTTATCAAAATCCGTAGTAAAAGAAAGTCCTTGGTTATTCAACTTAGATGAAATCTTAGATGAAATAGTAATAGTTCCGTTCATTGGTATACTACGAAATTGTAATGAAATCCAATCTGATTCAAATATTTCATATCTCTCCTTGTCCAAACAAAATGGGACAATTTGAGCGGAAGGTCCACATTTTTAGAATTAGTCTGTTTTATGTTATTTCGTATTGTACAATTCCTTTGTTTGTGGGATCATTTTCCCCGAAGAGTAATGAAAAGAATTCTAATTATAGATTATAGAAAGGATTGCTAATTATGCCTAGATCTCGAATAAATGTAAATTTTATTGATAAGACCTCTTCAATTGTAGCCAATATTCTATTACGAATAATTCCGACAACTTCAGGAGAAAAAAAGGCATTTACCTATTACAGAGATGGTGCGATTTGATTCTTTTTTCTTCTTTTTTTAGACTTCAGTATTATGAGAA